GTGTAAATGGTGTTGATGTCCAGGACTCAGGGCATAATATATATATATATATATATATATATATATATATATATATATATATATATATATGAAAATTTTAATTTAAGCGGGATGTATAGGATTGTTTTTAGAATTTGATTAAATGTTGTGTGACATAGGATAAAATTGTTTGGCAGATTTGTAGTGTAAGCTGTTAATTGAGTGTGCTTACAGAGCTAGTATTATATCAGTATAGTCATTCTCGGATTTTGGGGTTTGACGAGAGTAAGTGGCTATGCGGATTAGTACTAGTTTTACGGGGGGTAGGGGGGTTTAGCTTAAAAAAGTTTGTAAATTGTATAGGTTCGTGGTTACTGTCGTGGGATTATTGAGAATTTTATGTCCAACAAGCATTAATTAATTAACACATGATTTAACTGAATTGTGAGACAAGAAGTTTAAACGTGGGTCCAGTCTAGTTTAAGTTGGCAGGTATCAGTTATGTGGGCCTGAGAACACAGAGAGAAAAAAGAGCTACTATATGCACTAGATCAGGTATGCCTGGTAACTAGATGAATGTATAGAACACATCAACCGTTGGCCTTTTAAAGATAACGTGATGAACTTAAATAATGTGATGTGCTTGAAAAAAGAACCAAATGCCAGTATAGATCAGTTATGTACGCCAACTGTTTATGGACCTGAAACTAGTGATGTAGTGTCTTACTAACAGGGGTTGCTTATTTCTCGTGAGTTGCTAGATTAAGAAATAACCTGATACTGTGACGATATTCATGTTGTAGGATAATTTCGAATAAGTGTGTCCGTATTTCATTGATATATTGTATATTAGTTATATGCATGTGGTAGATAGTTTTATGTAAAATTAATCATTTAATGTACTTAGTACGATTAACATTAATGTCATTAGTGATATGCTTGGGGTAAATAAGTTGATGCACGATAATACATAGGGATAGGTATGCGGTAAATTTTCTCTTGTGCGCGGGAGAAAGAAAAAAAAATATAGGGATAGGTATGCGGTAAATTTTCTCTTGTGCGCGGGAGAAAGAAAAAAAAATATAGGGATAGGTATGCGGTAAATTTTCTCTTGTGCGCGGGAGAAAGAAAAAAAAATATAGGGATAGGTATGCGGTAAATTTTCTCTTGTGCGCGGGAGAAAGAAAAAAAATATAGGGATAGGTATGCGGTAAATTTTCTCTTGTGCGCGGGAGAAAGAAAATTTGTCAAAGGATAGTTTAGTTAAAATTCCGGTTTTGGGGGCCGGGGAAGAAGGTTAGAATCCTTTTCTTTTGATGGGTGGATGGGGTTTTGTTGTACTTCAGGAAGATTTTTGGTCTTCATTCTTTGGTTTACAAGACCAATGCTTTGTGGTTTTAAGCTACTGTAGTGGTTTAGTTGGTTGCTTTGTTTTCGATTATGCTTGAGATTGGTATGAGTACAAGTAGGATTAGGAAGTAGAGGATGGAGGATGTTTGTCCGATGAAGATGAATGGGTTTTCTACTGGTTGTCCTCCGATTCATGTTAATACTGCGAGGTTGGCTACGAATAATCAGAATAGGGTTTGGGTGATTGGTCGAAATGTTAGTGTTCGTTGTTTTGATGTGTGGAGTATTGGTAGGATGAGTAGCACTAGGATAGAGAGCAGTAGGGCTAGGACTCCTCCTAGTTTATTTGGAATGGATCGTAGAATAGCGTAAGCGAATAGGAAATATCATTCTGGTTTAATGTGTGGGGGTGTTGATAGTGGGTTGGCTGGAGTGAAGTTGTCTGGGTCTCCTAGTAAGTTTGGGTTGAATATAGTGATTGATAGTAGTAGGGTCAGTACAATGATTAGGCCTAGTAGGTCCTTGTATGAGAAGTATGGGTGGAATGGGATTTTGTCAGTGTTTGAGTTTAGTCCTGTTGGGTTGTTTGAGCCTGTTTCGTGTAGAAATAATAGGTGGATTATGGTTAGTCCCGTGATTATAAATGGTAATAGGAAGTGTAGTGTGAAGAATCGTGTTAAGGTGGCATTGTCTACAGAAAAGCCACCTCAGACTCATTGTACTATTGTAGTGCCAATGTATGGGATGGCTGATAGTAAATTTGTGATGACTGTAGCGCCCCAGAATGATATCTGTCCTCATGGCAGGACGTACCCTATAAATGCAGTGGCTATGGTTAGTAGTAGTAGGATTACGCCGGTGTTTCAGGTTTGTTTGTAAAGGTATGAACCATAGTACAGTCCTCGTCCAATGTGTAGGTAGATGCACATGAAGAATAATGAAGCTCCGTTGGCATGGGCGTTGCGGATTAGTCAGCCGTATTGTACGTCTCGTGTGATATGGGCGATTGATGAGAATGCTGTTGAGATGTTTGGTGAGTAATGCATGGCTAGGAATAGGCCAGTGATGATTTGGATGATTAGGCAAGCGCCAAGTAAAGATCCGAAATTTCATCAGATGGAGATGTTTGATGGAGTTGGGAGGTCAATTAGTGAGTTGTTGATGATTTTAATTATTGGGTGTGATTTTCGTAGGTTGGAGGTCATTATATTTTTGTAGTTGAATACAACGGTGGTTTTTCAAACCATTAGTCTTGGTTAGAGTCCAGGCAGGAATAATGGTATTTTTTATGTTTTTGTTTGAGATTTGTTTTGTTTTTTGGATTATTAGTGTGGCTTCTGGTCCTTCTCCTTATTATGGGATTGTTGGTTTGGTTTTTGGGGCGGTGTTTGGGTGTTTAATGTTAGTTGGGGTGGGTGGTTCTTTTATTTCTTTGGTGTTGTTTTTGATTTATTTGGGGGGAATGTTGGTGGTTTTTGCATATTCTGTTGCATTAACTGGGGACCCATATCCTGTTGTTTGGTGAGGTTATTTGGATTTGTCTTATATAGTTGGTTATATTTTGTTGGTTGTTGGTGGAGTTGCAGTTTATTCGGGGGTGTGGAGTTTGGAGGGATATGGGGATGTTGTTATGGATTCTGGTGGTTTGTTTAATGTTCGTGTGGATTATGTTGGGGTGTCGTGGTTTTATTATTATGGTTGTGTGGTTTTTTTAATTGTTGGTTGAGGTTTGTTGTTAACATTGTTTGTTGTATTGGATTTGGTTCGTGGTTTGTCTTGGGGGGTTATTCGATCTATTAGATAAGGAGTAACACAGTGATAGATAGTAGGAATGATGTGAGGTAGATTTTGATTAGGCCTTTTTGTGTTGATGTTGTTGTGATAGGGGTGGTTTGTATTTTTGTTATTCATTTTGGTCCGATGTTTTCGTATCAGATTAGGTCGGTTAGATGTGTTGCGGTGTTTTGGCTAAGTTTTAGGTTTTGCATTGGTAATGATCGGTGGACTAGGGTATTGAAGTGTATTAGTAGGCTTGAAAGGGTGTGGATTTTTGATGGTTTTGTGGTTTTGTTGGTTATTGTGATTAGTTCTGTGGCTAGAATTAGGCCAATGGCTGTTATGATTAATGCTGATGTTTTTATGTGGTATGGTATGGTTATTTGTGGTGTTTTTATTGGGATTGTGTTTGATGAGATTAATAGTCCGGCGATGATACTTCCTATTGCTAGGCGGATGATTGGGTTAGTGGCTGTGTAGTGGTTTTCGTTGATGGGCAGTATGGGTTGGAAGCGTGGTGGTCCTGCTTGCACTAGGATTGTGATTCGTAGGCTGTAAGCTGCGGTAAGAGATGTTGCGGTTAGTGTTAGGAGTAGGGCTCAGGCGTTTATGTGGGATGTGTTTATGGTTTCAATAATGTTGTCTTTGGAGTAAAATCCTGTTAGGAATGGAATTCCTGATAGGGCAAGGCTTCCGATAGTGAGGCATGATGATGTAATTGGTAGGGGTTTGTGTAGTCCTCCTATTTTTCGAATGTCTTGTTCGTTGTTAGGTGTGGATGATTGAGCCTGAGCATAAGAATAGTATAGCTTGAAGAAGGCATGTATTGTGATGTGTAGGAAGGCTAGTTGTGGTTGATTAAGGCCGATGGTTACTATTATTAGGCCCAGTTGGCTGGATGTGGAGAATGCAATGATTTTCTTGATATCATTTTGGGTGATTGCACAGATGGCTGTGAATATTGTAGTGATGGCGCCAAGGCAGAGGCAAGCTGAGGTAGCTGTGTTGTTTGAAGAGATAATTGGGTGTATTCGGATTAGTAGGAAAATGCCGGCTACGACTATGGTGCTGGAATGTAGTAGAGCTGATACTGGGGTGGGACCTTCTATTGCTGCAGGGAGTCATGGGTGTAGGCCGAATTGGGCTGATTTTCCTGTTGCTGCTAGGATGAGGCTTAGGGTGGGTAGGAGTGGGGTTGTATTGGTGTGGGAGAAGATTTGTTGTATTTCTCATGAGTTGAGGTTTGTTGATAATCAGGCTATGCTTAGGATTAGGCCGATGTCTCCTATGCGGTTATAGATGATGGCTTGTATGGCTGATGAGCATGCTTCTAGTCGGCTGTGCCATCAGCCGATTAGAAGGAAGGATATAATTCCTACGCCCTCTCATCCAATGAAAAATTGGAATATGTTGTTGGCAGTGACTAATGTTATTATGGCTACTAGGAAGACTAGTAGATATTTGAAGAATTTTGTGATGTGTGGGTCTGATGCTATGTATCATTGGGTAAATTCTAGGATGGATCATGTGACGTATAGGGCCACTGGAATGAATATGATGGAGTATTGGTCGAATTTGAAGCTTATTGATATTGTGAATGTTGAGGTTATTGTTCAAGATCAGTTGGTGATAATTGATTGGATGTTGGAGTGGATATATGTGGTTAGTGGCAGTAGGGTGATGAAGAATGTTGTTTTTACAGCTGTTTTTGGTTTTATTTTTAGGGGTGGTGTTATGAGTGGTAGGGTGAGGATTAGAAGGGATAGTAGTAGTGTTGAGTTAAAAAGTGTTGTCATTACTTTCACTTGGAGTTGCACCAAGAGGTTGTGGTTCCTAAAACCAGTGGATTGCTATTATCCTTTGAAAGTGAGGAAGCTGTGAATTTAATCTCAGAGAATAGTAATTAGCAGTTTCTATTATTACTTCCTCGGTTTATAAGAAGGTTTGAACTTCTATTTTTAGAGCCACAGTCTAATGTTTGGTTTAAAACTATATGAACAATGGAGTGGGCCTCAAATTAATTCTGGTTTTAGTATAAGCAGTATTATGGGTGTGATGTGGAGGGTTATAATGAGGTGTTCTCGTGTGTGGGTTGGTGTGATAGTTTTTATGTGTTGTGGTAGTTCTCCTCATTGGGTTGAGGAGAATATGTGTAGGGTGTAGGTGGCGGTGATTAAGGTTCCAAGGCCTGTGATGATGATTGTGGTGTTTGATCAATTGAATAGTGAGGTAATGATGGTTAATTCTCCTATAAGGTTAATAGTTGGTGGGAGGGCCATGTTAGTAAGGCTAGCGAGTAGTCATCATGTGCCTATTAGGGGTAAGAGTAGTTGTATATTTTGGGTTAATAGTATAGTTCGGCTGTGGATTCGTTCGTAGTTTGTGTTGGCTAAGCAGAATAATATGGATGATGTCAGGCCATGGGCGATTATAAGGGTAATGGCTCCAGTGTAGGCTCATTCTGTTTGTGTGAGTGTAGCGGCAATGACTAGGCCTATGTGGCTGACAGATGAGTAGGCGATTAATGACTTTAGGTCGGTTTGGCGCAGGCAGATGAGGCTTGTTATAATAATACCTCAAAGTGCTAGAACTATAAATGGGTAGTAGAGTGTTTTTGATAGGAAATTAGTGGTTAATATGATTCGGATGATGCCATATCCTCCAAGTTTCAGTAGGATGGCGGCTAGAATTATTGATCCTGCGATTGGGGCTTCTACATGTGCTTTTGGAAGTCATAGGTGTAGACCGTATAGTGGTATTTTAATTATGAATGCAGTTAGTGCGGCTAGTAGTCATATTGAGTTTGTTCATGTGTTTGTTATTGTTTGGGGGTTTAATTGTATTGTGAAGATAGATAGTGAGTTTGTATTGGAGTATAGTGATAGTAGTGCAATTAGCAGGGGTAGTGATCCAATTAGTGTATAAAATAGAAAGTAGGTTCCGGCATTTAGTCGTTCTATTTGATTTCCTCATCGTGTAATTATTATTAGTGTTGGAATCAGTGTGGCTTCAAATAGTACGAAGAATATCATTAGGTCTGTGGCGGAGAATGTTGTGATAAGTAGTGTTTGTAGTAGGATTGTGGTGGTTATAAATGTTCGTTTTCGTGGTAGGGGTTCTATTGATAGGTGGTTTTGGCTGGCTAGGATTATTAGTGGGGTGAGTCAACATGATAGGATAATTAGGGGTGTTGATACTTGGTCTGTTGCTAGGTTTGAGTTTGAGAAGTTTATAATTGGGTGTGATGATGGATTAAATAGTTGTAGACTTAGGAGTGAGATTAATATACTGTGGATTAATGTGGTGTATCATAGTTGTGTAGGTTTACATATTGTGGTTGTTGGGATTAATATGATTGTTGGAATTAGAATTTTTAGCATTGTAGGAGATTTAGGTTTTGTAGGTTGTTTGGATTGTGGGTCCGGGATGATGCGACTAGTAATGATAATCCTAGGCTGGCTTCGCATGCTGAGAATGATAGGATTAGTATTGGATTTAGTATGAATGATTGGGTTTGTAGTTGGATTGGGCATAAAGATAAGGCAATGAATAGTGATAGTATTATGCTTTCTAGGCATAGTAGGGTTGAGATTAGGGAGGTTCGGTGTAGTACGAATCCTATTATGCTGATAATGAATGTGGTGAAATAGCTGAAGTGTAGGGGTGTCATAGGGTGACCATGTTTTACTAATCATGATTGGCTAAGTCGAAATTAGCTATTTTGGGTTAAATTAGTCACTCATTCTGCTCATTCTAAACCCCCTTGGGTTCATTCATAGATGAAGCCTAGTGTTAGAAGTAATAGGATGGTGAAGGTTCATGTGAGGGTATGTATTGGTGTGGTTAGTTGGATGGCCCAGGGGAGCGGGAGAAGAAGTGCGATTTCTAGATCAAATAGTAGGAATAGAATTGCTACTGAGGAAGAATCGGATTGAGAAGGGTAGGCGGAAGGTTTTAAGTGGGTCAAATCCGCATTCGTATGGGGATAGTTTTTCGTTGTTTGGTTTTATTGTTGCTAGTTGGCTGTTGAGTGTAATTAGGAGGATTGAGATGATTATTGATATGGTGAATAGTGATGATGTTGTATTCATTACTTTTCTTCAGGGTTTAACTGAAACTTAATGATTGGAAGTCATTTATACTGGTTATACTAGAAAAGTATGAACCTCATCAGTAGATTGAGATGTATAGGAATAGTCAGACGACGTCTACAAAGTGTCAATATCATGCGGCGGCTTCGAAGCCGAAATGGTGAGTAGTGGTGAAGTGGAATTTGATTAGTCGTAGTAGGCAGACTGTTAGGAATGTTGATCCAATGATTACATGGAGGCCGTGGAATCCTGTTGCTACGAAAAATGTTGAGCCGTAGATTCCATCGGCGATTGTGAATGGTGCTTCATAGTATTCTATGGCTTGTAGGGTTGTGAAGTATAATCCTAGGATGACGGTGAGGGTGAGGGCTTGGATTGATTGGTTTCGGTTGGCTTCTATTAGGCTGTGGTGGGCTCAGGTGATTGTTACTCCTGAGGCTAGTAGGACTGCTGTATTTAGTAGGGGGACTTCAAATGGGTTTAGTGGGTGGATTCCTGTTGGTGGTCAGCATCCTCCTAGTTCTGGGGTGGGGGCGAGGCTTGAGTGGTAGAAGGCTCAGAAAAACCCAATAAAGAAGAATACTTCTGATGTGATGAATAGAATTATTCCGTATCGTAGGCCTTTTTGTACTGGTGTAGTGTGATGTCCTTGGAATGTGCTTTCTCGTACAATGTCTCGTCATCATTGTAGTATTGTCAGGAATGTGACTAGTAAACCTAAGAGTATAAGTGTTGTTGAGTTATAGTGGAATCATATTGCAAGTCCTGAGGTTAATAATAGTGCTGCTGTTGCTCCAGTTAGTGGTCATGGGCTTGGGTCTACTATGTGGTAGGCATGGGTTTGGTGGGCCATTATACATTTTCTTGTAGGTATAGGCTTAGTAATAGGACGAATACATATGCTTGAATTATGGCGACGGCTAGTTCTAGTAGTATTAATAGTAATAGAATGGTTGAGGTTAGTAGGGATAGTATGGGTGATGTGGATATTAGGGAGATGGTAGCAGTGGAGATTAGTTGGATTAGTAGATGTCCGGCTGTCAGGTTAGCTGTGAGTCGTACTCCTAAAGCTAGTGGTCGGATTAGTAGGCTGATGGTCTCAATGATAATGAGGGTTGGGATTAATGGGGAGGGTGTGCCTTCTGGTAGGAGATGACCTAGTGATTTGGTTGGTTGGTTTCGTAGTCCTGTTAGAACTGTGGCTAATCATAAAGGGACAGCTAGTGCTATGTTTATGGATAGTTGTGTGGTTGGTGTGAATGTATACGGTAGTAGTCCTAGTAGATTGATGGTTAGTAATAATGTTATTAATGATACTAGGATTAAAGATCATTTATGTCCTGGTTTATTGATTGGTAGTATTAGTTGCTTTGTAATTATAGTGGTTATTCATAGTTGTAGAGTTGATAAGCGGTTTGTTAGTCATCGGTTGCTTTGTATTGGGAAGATTATTGGTGGTGTAATGGTGGCTAGTGTAATTAGTGAGAGTCCTAGGATTTGTGGGCTTAAGAATTGGTCAAAGATTGTTAGGTTCATGGTCAATTTCAAGGATTGGTGTGTGGATGTTTATGGTTATTAATAATGTTGTTTGTTTGTATGAAGGACGTAATTTTTGGTTGGTGAATTATAATATAGGTTAGTCATGTGAATAGTATGATGGATAATCATGGGTCTGGGTTTAGTTGTGGCATGTCACTAAGGAGAGGTGGTGAATTTCTCTTTTCTAGCTTAAAAGGCTAGTGCTGTCCTGTTTAGCTTCTGTAGTGTTTATGAAGGTATTAGTGAGGATCAGGTTTCGAAATGTTTTAGTGGGGTTGATTCTACTACGATTGGTATAAAGCTGTGGTTTGCTCCGCAGATTTCTGAGCATTGTCCGTAGAAAATTCCTGGTCGTGTTGTGGTGAAAGTTGTTTGGTTTAGTCGTCCTGGGATAGCGTCTGTTTTTACGCCTAGTGATGGTATTGCTCATGAGTGTAGTACATCTTCGGCTGAAATTAATATTCGAATTGGGGATTCTATTGGGACTACCATGCGGTGGTCAACTTCTAGTAGTCGGAAGTGTCCTTTTGGTAGTTCTTGGGTTGGGATTATATATGAGTCGAATTCTAAATTTTCATAGTCAGTGTATTCGTATGTTCAGTATCATTGATGGCCTATGGCTTTGATGGTTAAGTATGGGTTGTTGATTTCGTCTATTAGATAGAGGACGCGTAGTGATGGCAGTGCGATAGTGATTAGAACGATGGCTGGTAGGATTGTTCAGATGATTTCTACTTCTTGAGCGTTTATGGTGTTGGTGTGTGTTAGTTTTGTTGTTATTATTATTGAGATAATGTATAGTACTATAGTACTGATTAAGAATACGATTATTAATGTGTGGTCATGAAAATGTAGTAGTTCTTCTATGATTGGTGATATTGCGTCTTGGAATCCTAATTGGGTAGGGTGGGCCATTAAGTCGTAAAGGGATTAAACCTATAATTTAGCTTTGACAAAGCTATGTAATGTGTTTACTAACGTCTTGAGAAAGAAACATGTAGGTTATGTGGTTGGCTTGAAACTAACTTGAGGGGGTTCAAATCCTTCCTTTCTTGTGTTTGTACGTGGGTTGGTTCTTCGTAAGTGTGATATGGAGGGGGGCATCCGTGTAGTCATTCTACATTGGTAGATGTGAGTTCAATTGTTGTAATTTTTCGTTTTGATGAGAATGCCTCTCAGATAATGAATATTATTATGATTACTGCAATTAGGGAGATTAATGATCCGATGGATGAGATAGAGTTTCATATGGTGTAAGCATCTGGGTAATCGGAGTAACGTCGTGGTATGCCAGCGAGGCCTAAGAAGTGTTGTGGAAAGAAAGTTATATTTACCCCTGCAAATATGACTCCAAAGTGTACTTTGGTTCAGGTTTGGTGTAGTGAATAGCCGGAGAATAGTGGAAATCAGTGAGTAAATCCTGCTATGATGGCGAATACGGCTCCTATTGATAGGACGTAGTGGAAGTGGGCTACGACATAGTATGTGTCGTGTAATACAATGTCTAGTGATGAGTTGGCTAGGATAATGCCTGTTAGTCCTCCGATTGTGAATAAGAAAATAAATCCTAGGGCTCAGAGTATGGCAGCATCTCATTTAATGAGGCCCCCATGTAATGTGGCTAGTCAACTAAATACTTTTACTCCGGTTGGGATGGCGATAATTATTGTAGCTGATGTAAAGTAGGCTCGTGTGTCTACGTCTATTCCAACGGTGAATATGTGGTGGGCTCATACGATAAAGCCTAGGAAACCAATGGATATTATTGCTCATACTATGCCCATGTAGCCGAATGGTTCTTTTTTATTAGCGTAGTATGTAACTACGTGGGAGATTATACCAAATCCGGGTAGAATGAGGATGTATACTTCTGGGTGGCCGAAAAATCAGAATAAGTGTTGGTATAGGATTGGGTCTCCTCCACCTGATGGGTCAAAGAAGGTTGTGTTTAGATTTCGGTCAGTGAGTAGTATTGTGATTCCGGCGGCTAATACTGGAAGTGAGAGTAGTAACAGTACGGCTGTGATTACTACTGATCAGACAAATAGTGGGGTTTGGTATTGTGATATTGTGGGGGATTTTATGTTGATTGCTGTGGTGATGAAGTTAATGGCCCCCAGGATTGAGGAGACTCCGGCCAAGTGGAGGGAGAAGATGGTTAGGTCTACTGATGCGCCAGCATGGGCTAGGTTGCTGGCTAATGGTGGGTATACAGTTCAGCCAGTTCCTGCACCTGTTTCAACCCCTGATGATGCTAGTAGAAGGAGTAGGGATGGTGGTAGTAATCAAAAGCTTATATTGTTTATTCGTGGAAATGCTATGTCTGGGGCTCCAATTATTAATGGTACAAGTCAGTTTCCAAATCCCCCAATTATTACTGGTATGACTATGAAAAAGATTATGACGAAAGCATGGGCTGTGACAATTACATTGTAGATTTGGTCGTCTCCCAGGAGGGTGCCTGGTTGGCTTAGTTCTGCTCGGATTAATAGGCTTAGGGCTGTGCCAACCATGCCTGCTCAGGCCCCAAAAATTAAGTAAAGGGTACCGATATCTTTGTGGTTAGTGGAGAATAATCAACGTGTTAGAATCACTGGTAAGATGGCTGAGGTAAGCGTTAGGCTGTAGACCTTTTTACAGGGGTTTCAATCCCCTTCTTATCAGACCTTGTAGTGAAATTCATGCCAAATTGCAAATTTGGAGATACACAGTAAATGGTGTCTTGGTTTTTCCTGTTAGAAAAATCAGGAGGATTTGTAGGCAAAAGCCCGCTGGATTGGGTGTTTAGCTGTTAACTAAATTGTTTATGGGATCGAGGCCCATTTGTCTAGTGAGGCTTTGGCTTAATTAAAGTGTCTGAGTTGCATTCAGGAGATGTAGGATAGAGTCTTACAAGTCTTAAATATGGTTACAGAAACTAAGAGTTGTTAGTTCTTATTTGGGGGGTTGAAGGCCCCTGGTTTATGGCATTATCCTAAGTTTCTATATAATTATTGTGAGAGTTGGCATGATTGGGGTAAGGAAGGAGGATGTGATAATTATTAGTGGTAAGAATGGTTTTTGGTTGGTTTTGTGACGTCATTGTTGCGGATGGTTGTTTGTGTTTGGTGGTAATGTGATGGTTGAGTAATATGCAATTCGTAGGTAGAAGAATAAGCTAAGTAGTGAAAAGATAGCTGTCATAGTTGCTACTGTTGTTATATGGTTTTTGGTTAGTTCTTGTAGGATGAGTCATTTTGGTATGAATCCTGTTAGTGGGGGGAGGCCTGCTAGTGATATTAGGTTTAATATTATTATTGAACTGAGAATTGGTAATTTTGTTCATGATGTTATTATTGTAGATATTTTATCAGTTTCTAGTGATTTGATTATTAGTAATATTGTTGCGGTTATGAAGATGTATGTATAGAATGTTAGTAGTATGAGTTTGGCTGATAAAGTTATGATTATAACCATTCATCCGAGGTGGGCGATTGAGGAGAAGGCTATGATTTTTCGGAGCTGGGTTTGATTTAATCCTCCTCAGCCTCCAATTAGAACAGATGTTAGTCCGAGTATGGTTAATAGGGGTGTATTTAGAGATTGGTTAATTATTAATAGTAGGGCTAGTGGGGCTAATTTTTGTCAGGTTGTTAAGATTAATGTTATTGTTGTTGTGGTTCCTTGTAGGGTCTCTGGTAGTCAGTAGTGGAATGGGGCTAGTCCTAGTTTTATTGCTAGGGCGGTAGTGATTATTGTACATGATATGGTGTTGGATAGGTGTGTGATGTTGAATTGTCCCGAGTCTCAGGTGTTGTTAATAATGGAGAATAGAAGTAGTGCTGAAGCGGCTGTTTGTGTGAGGAAGTATTTGATAGTGGCTTCGATTGCTCGTGGATGGTGTTGTTTGGCGATTAGGGGGATGATTGCTAGCATGTTAATTTCTAGGCCTACTCATGCCATAATTCAATGGTTGCTTGTGATTGTGATTATTGGGCCTAGGACTAGGCTTGGAATAATAATTATGCTTGCGTGAGGGTTCATTAGTAGAGGAAGGGTTTAAACCAACATTTTTGGGGTATGGGCCCAAAAGCTTAATTAGCTGACTTTACTTAATAGGATTTAGTATAATGGAAGTATGAGGAGTTTTGATCTCTTAGGTGTAGGTTCAAGTCCTATTTTTCTAAGGAGACGAGAGGGCTTGAACCTCTATTGTTTACCCTATCAAGGTAATCCTATAATTCAGGCACGTGTCCTTATAGCATTGGTGGTAATCCGGCGAAAGTTGTGATTATGGAGGTGTGTCATAAGCATAATGCTAATGTGATTGGGAGAAAGTTTTTTCATAGTAGGAATATTAGTTGGTCGTATCGAAACCGTGGATATGAGGCTCGTACTCATAGGAATCCTATTGCTAATAGTATGGCTTTTATAATTAGTAGTAAGGTGAGTAGTTCGGGTGAGCTATTAATTGGAGAGGAGTTTAGAAACAAAATAGTAGTAATTATATTTATTATTAGGATGTTAGCGTATTCTGCTAGGAATAATAGTGCGAATGGACCAGCGGCATATTCTACGTTGAAACCTGATACGAGTTCTGATTCACCTTCTGTAAGGTCGAATGGTGATCGGTTTGTTTCTGCTAGAGTAGAGATGTACCATATCATTATGAGGGGTCACGAGGAGAAAATTAGGGATATCGGTTCTTGTGTTGTTATGAAGGTTTGTATGTTGAAGCTGCCTGAGAATAGGACTATTGAGATGAGAATAATGCCTAAGGTCACTTCGTAGGAGATAGTTTGTGCTACTGCTCGTAGGGCTCCTATTAGAGCATATTTTGAGTTTGAGGATCAGCCGGATCACATAATTGAGTACACTATAAAGCTAGACATAGAGATTAAGAATAGTAGGCCTAGGTTTAGGTCGGCGAGTGGGAATGGTATTGGCAGAGGTAGTCAGATTGAGAGGGCCAGTAGTAAGGCTAGAGTTGGGGCTAATATAAATAATGTAGTAGATGAGTTTGCTGGGAAGATGGGTTCTTTTGTAAATAGTTTCATGCCATCGGCTACGGGTTGTAGTAGTCCATATGGGCCGACGATGTTTGGACCTTTTCGTAGTTGTATGTATCCTAGGATTTTTCGTTCAATTAGGGTGAAGAAGGCTACTGCAATTAGGATGGGGATTATGTATATTATGGGGGATAGTAGATTTGGTAGTAGTTCAGACATAATTGAGGAGGGGAGTTGAACCCCTGGATAAAGGGCTTAGGCCTTTTGCATTATTACCTGGCTCTGCCACCCCAATTAGCCCTGTGTCTTGGGCTGCAGGTAGTATTCTTATTATTAGTTTAGTTGTGTTCACTAATGTAAGTTTAAGGCTTGGCTCAAGTATTGGCCCTATCTTTTCGGTCCTTTCGTACTGGAAAAGATTTAGTTATAGATAGAAACCGACCTGGATTGCTCCGGTCTGAACTCAGATCACGTAGGACTTTAATCGTTGAACAAACGAACCCTTAATAGCTGTTGCACCATTAGGATGTCCTGATCCAACATCGAGGTCGTAAACTCCGTCGTCGATAGGGACTCTGTGACGGGATTGCGCTGTTATCCCTGGGGTAGCTTGGTTCGTTGGTCAAGTTGATTGGATCATTTTGCTTAGAGCACTTTGAATTGTTTATCTAAGTAGAGAATTATGTTCTTTTTTCGGGGGTTTTGTTTTTCTCCGAGGTCGCCCCAACCAAAAATATGTATCAGGTGTTAGTTGAAGTTTATAGGCCTAGTGGGGGGGAGATGTAGTGCTAATTGATGATTTTTTTGAAGTTCCACAGGGTCTTCTCGTCTTATATTTGTATTCTCGCTTTTGCACGAGGGGATCAATTTCACTGATTGCCTGTAAGAGACAGGTAGGACCTCGTTTAGCCTTTCATACTAGTCTTTATTTAAAAGACAAGTGATTACGCTACCTTTGCACGGTTAGGATACCGCGGCCGTTAAACAGTGTCACTGGGCAGGCATCACCCCTAATACTACTTATTGCTAGGGGCTATGTTTTTGGTAAACAGTCGGGTCCTTTGTTTGCCTAGTTCCTTTTACAGGTTTTAATCTTTCTTATTTTACGCTCCTGTGTTGGGTTAACAGTTTATGTTATATGTTCTGTTTAGTGTTATTGTTCTTATATAGGTTGTTAATAATCAGTAGTTTGTCTGTTCTGATTTAAGCTGGCGTAATAGAGAAGTTTGTCTTCTTGTTACTCATTTTAGCATTAGTTCTTCTACTTGGGTAGAGTGGCCCAGTGTTGTTTGAGGAGTAAGTTGTTGTTTATATTTTTTGTGGTGGGCTTTGACGCGGTCTTTAGTGGTGGCTGCTTTAAGGCCTACTGTTGTCTGGAGTTGTGGTTTGTCCTTCATTTTAGGTTGTGTCCTTTTTCAATTTGGCTGTACCCTAATTGAATGGCTCCTAAATTTTTCTTGTAACTTTTAGTTGTTTTTGGAATATTTAGGGTTGGGCTTATACCCGTTTATTGGGCAACCAGCTATCACTAGGTTCGTTAGGCTTTTCACCTCTACTTAATGGTCTTATCACTCTTTTGCCACAGAGATGATGATGGCTTTGGTTATATTGGCCGCCTTTAAGTAGCTCACCTAGTTTCGGGGCTTTAGACTTTAGTTCTCTTTGCCTAGGTGTTGCTGACTAAATCATGGTGCAAAAGGTACAAGGGTTAATCTTTGCTTTTTTTTGCTTAAATATGTTTCATTTTTTTCAATTTTCCCTTGCGGTACTGTTTTTATTGCTTCAACTATCTTTTCTGTCGCCCATACTAGGATTAGAGAATGTTTTGTTTCGTGTAGGTAGATACTAAGTTTGTTGGTTTGAATATTATTTGTTGAGCTAGTACGTTCGCTCAAAACAACCTTGGTTAATTGGGTATGTTTCAGGTGTAAGCTGAATGCTTTAGGTTAAGCTATGTTTTGTGATCCAAGTACACCTTCCGGTATACTTACCTTGTTACGACTTACCCCATCTATTTATTTGTTTGGTGTTTATTTATAGTTTGGTTTTTGTTGATGGGGGTGACGGGCGGTGTGTGCGTATCTCAGGTCCGTTTTAAATTGAGCTCTCTGTTCTCAGTTTACTACTAAATCCTGCTTTAAATTTAGACCTGTTTCATGGTTCTATTCTGTAGTAATTTCTATTATAGAAAATGTAGCCCATTTCTTCCATCTTAGTTGGCTACACCTTGACCTGACTTGTTAGCTGTTTAGGCTTTTGGGCTTACTTTTTGGCTTTCATAAGGTAGGCTGTGACGGTGGTATATAGGCTGAGTTTGCAAAGGATGGTGAGGTTTAGCGTGGATTATCGATTATAGAACAGGCTCCTCTAGGGGGATTTGAGGTACCGCCAAGTCCTTGGAGTTTTAAGCATTTTGCTCGTAGTTTTCTGGCGGATATTTTTGTGTTTTAAATATCTGGGTTTAGGGTTAAGCATAGTGGGGTATCTAATCCCAGTTTGTGTCTTAACGATCGTGGGTTCAAATTGTCTGTTGTGCTAAGATTGTTTTCAGTATTGGGTTAATTAATACCTTACGTATGACAGTTTGGTTTTTGGTTAGTCTTAGGGTGGTATGAATTGTGGTTTAGCCACATTTTACGCCGTATGGTTGTTGCTTTGGGCTTCTTGTATAACCGCGGTGGCTGGCACGAGATTTACCAGCCCTAGTGGTGTATTTACTATAACTAAGTCAAGCTTGTGCTTATTGCTTAAGGTTAGTCACTGTTGTAGTACCCTTGGGGGTGTGGCGAAGCAAGGTGTTTTGGGCTATCATGGTGTGCCTGATACCAGCTCCTTTTGTCTGGTGTTGACTTTTAGGGCATTTTCACTGGTTTGCTGATACTTACATGTGTAGGTTTAGTAAGAAGTAACATTAAGATTAGGACCAAATCTCTGTGTTATTCGGGCATATTAGTATCCGTCTTGGCGTCTTCAGTGCCATGCTTTAATGTAAGCTACGATAAC